TTTAGTAAACCAAAACCATCGTTTTCTAGCTATTGGCTTCAATCTCCCCTTTACAACACAAAAATTGAAGATCTAGTTACGATTGGAAATAAACTTTTGTATCTTCATCCATGGACCCTTTACTCATACTCATTCAATTGGAAGAGTTGATCCAATTCAAAAAAATTATGCTTCGCGACCCCATAATCCAATTTTTCTTTATTCAATTTATAATTGACCCCTGGATACAAATCGTGAGAATGTATATTCTTCCTCAAATATGCCATTGAGAGATAAAGGATTAAACCTTCTTAAGAAATAAAGTTTTTGGTCAGAATATTAAAAAACTGAAAGACCCCTTAACTATTTAAGTTGTTAATAGAACGAATCACACTTTTACCACTAAACTATACCCGCTACAATTTCATTATTGTATATGAATGGACCCTTTGTCGAACAAAGGGGATGAGCCACAATCAAGATAGCACCAGAATCATGAAAATTCTAGCGTTGACATGTATTTCGCTCCGCCGGAGACTTAAAGTAAAGAAAAAAGGCAAAGAGCAGAAAACTTATTTAAATAATATAAAAAATTCTAATTATACTTTTCCTTTGCTGGGAAGTCATTACTGGCAGTCCCGGCTCTAAGGAGACATTGAAGCTGGACCATAAAAACGATTAATTCTGCATACATGATTCTTTTTTCGACTTCCTTTTCAACTGCCGGACCCTTATGAATTTTGGTCAATTGGATCTCAGGTGTTCAAATAAAGCTTGTTCTTTGAATTGAACAAGTAAAAAAAAAAGTAAATGAGTTATTTTTAATGTTATAATGATAATGAGTTATTTATATTATAATATAAATATATGAAATATGTGTGTTTAATATTTTAGTTTATTGTTTATTTAATATATGTATGTATAATGTGTGTCTGTATATGTTTTTTTATTCCAGTTTTTTACAGTTACAGTAAAGTAAGTAAATTTAGAAAAAGAATAAAATCATAATAATAAAATATTAATTCTTAATAATAAGAAATGACACTTCCATCATGGAATGGGAGTGGAAATTGTCCTTGGTACTGCTTTAATAGCTTTAATAGCAAGTATTTATGATTTAATATCAAATCATGATTAAATCATTTGATCCATAAATGATTCATTGGAACAAAAAAGAAGTACTGGCCCGGCCAGTACTTAAGCGGGCCGGGGGAATAAACCTTTCGTACAAAATCAAAAAAGTAAGGTATTCTTTCTATTTCTATTGGTGATATCTGTTTCGAATCATTATATAAATTGAATTGCTGATCTGATCAAATTTGTATATATCGCATATCTATATATTTTATATATATTGTTTTTATATATCTTTCTAATTCTAATAAGAAAGGGAGACGAGGGTTTTTTGATCAATCTTTACTTCAACTTTACGTGTCACATCACATAAAAATTTTAAAATTTTGAATTGGGAGAGATGGCTGAGTGGACTAAAGCGGCGGATTGCTAATCCGTTGTACGAGTTTTATTTGTACCGAGGGTTCGAATCCCTCTCTCTCCGTTATCCCCCATCACTTGAGACTTTCGAATTCAAAAAAATATCGATCCCTTGATTTTATTTTAAATATTTTAAATAAATTAAATAAATTAAATAAATTAAATAAATATAGTTAAATCTATGGAATAGATAAAATAATTAAGAATAAAGAATTCAGAAAAAAAAGCAAGGAAGAGTTAAAAATATCTTATGTTATGTTTATTCTTCACGTCCAGGATTGCGTCCTGGATCATTAGATAAGAATCCGAAGATGAAGAGAGAAACAAAGAATATCACTACTGTATAAACGAAGAGTTTGAGAGTAAGCATTACACAATCTCCAAGATAAGATCATTTTATTTTTTGAAAGGGGGAATAGATTACCTATTTTTTTTTGTACCACATATGCTATTTTGACATAACATATATCAAAAATAAAAAAATGAAGTGTTTTTTTTTTTTAAGTAATTTTAACGAATTTATTTGGAATAAGATTCTGATTCCTTCGTTATCAAAATTTTCTTGTCATATCCACAATTAGGTATTGTGGAAGACCTAATAAAGTCTTTCTTCGCTGGAAGGTAAGAACGAGGAAATAAATTGATCCAAATTTAATTAAATTCATTGCTACGGTTATTCAATATTCAAAATTTCTATTTTGAATCGAGGGTTTATAATGTAAGACTTATCTGATCTTATTAATTTTTAGAATCTTTTTTTTATCAAAAAAATCATTAATTTAGGAGAGTATTAAAGATTTCATCGAAAACTTACAGCAGCTTGCCAAACAAAGGCTAAGAGAAAAAAGAGTAAAGGTATGATGGGCATAACGTCTACGAGTGGATTGAAAAAAGCATAAGCCTCGGGCAATTTAGCGAAGAAAAAACTACTCGAATAAAGGGTAGAATTAAGACAGATACAGATTAAACTAAAGATATTAAGCATAACAAACATTTCGTTCTTGTAGATTAGATAATTTGATTTTGATTGAGTTACTTTTATAATATAAGGTAAAAATGAAAAAGGCAGGCCAAAAAAATCCTTCTTTTTCTTTGAACTCTCCCAAATAAAAAATCCCTCTTTCAATTCTCAAATGAGAATACAAAGAATTATACTTTCATACAATATCTTAATTGAATTCCATGTAATGATCAATGAATTTTTTGATTCTATATCTACATGTATAGAATCCTAGCAACAATATATCACATATGTATTTGGGCTAGAATTGACGAATAACCAACACTAATATTAGTGTTTATTAGTGGCGAATAGAAATCTAAATGGGGCGTGGCCAAGCGGTAAGGCAACGGGTTTTGGTCCCGTTACTCGGAGGTTCGAATCCTTCCGTCCCAGATCGTTTCTACCAGAAACGACAGATTGGATCACATTGTATCCAACATTAAATAGAAAATTGTTAAAGAGAACAATCTTTCGTTCTGAATTCTACGAATGATTCTTAAGAATTTATTTGGTTTCTTACAAACATAATCAAGTGTCAAATGTGGTTGGAAATAAATATCTTTATTTTTGGCGAATCATTCACATTCAGGCGATACTCCTACTATATCATATTCATATTGAAGTTAGTTCCTTAGAGTAGAGTAACTTTATGCCCAATATCCATGAAATGTGAATTCTCACAAAATATCCATGATTACCTACGGTAACAATTGTTCATTGTATATGGTAGATACGAAAAGATCAGACTCCTCTGATTCTGATTTTTCTTTCAGATGAAAGAAAAAATAACGACCTTAATCTTACCTTACACGAGATATTTTCTATTCTATAACCATGAAAATAAATAAACTGGATTCTCAATCTATCTCTCTAGTTTAAATTAAACCATTGATAATTCAATTGGACATGGTCAAAATTTGCGCCTCTTTAATGAATGAGATATCTGCTAAAAATTGTTAGCTACTCATTAGTTATTGTGTCGACTTGTTAATTGAATTAGAGATCAAATTAAGTCATGAACGGAAATACGTTTTCTAGTCATGATGCTGAAGTCGGGGATTCTTTAAACTCTTTTTTTGACTTCATTTTTTATGATATGAATCTTTGGTACTCGAAGAAGTGTGAGAAATCTATATTATTGAGAAAACTTCCAACGTTCGCGGGTCATTGGAATAGTTTATTTGATTAAAAACTGATTTTATTCCGGGATTGGGAATCCATTAAGGGCCCTTCTTTGAGGTTTCTAATTTATTTGTTCGAGAAAAAGTTAAAGATGTAAATAAATCTTAAGCAAACTAACTCGTTTATTCGTCTTTTTTATAAATGTGTTTTATTCCATTCATATGATATGGGGTTAAAAAATTGGATCCTTGCTGAGCCTTCTACGGAAAATACTTATCTATCTATATCTATAGATATAGATAGATAGAAAATATAGACTATAATAGACTATACCGGCTATATATATATAATAATATATACATATACCAGTTGAGCCAATGACTATTCATGATTTTATATTGAATCAATTCCATATCGGTTCGAAATTAGAGAAATGTTATGGTAAAACTTCGTTTGAAACGATGTGGTAGAAAGCAACGTGCGACTTGAAGGACATGATCGACTGTGGATTCTTACATCCACCATTTTCTATAAGAATGAAGATGCTCTTGGCTCGACATAGTTTGTTCTGTTCTACTAGGAACCTAATTTGTGTTGGGTTCTAATCTAAATAGTACATGATGAAGCTCGAGCAGAAAGTATTGATTCATTTATCGGGGGGAAGAATCTAGGGTTAGTGACAATCAAAATCAATAAGTTGAACCAACTTTGTAAGTATATCCTCCATATATAAATCGAAAAAGGTTAAAATTCAAAAAAGTTTGAAATAAAAAAGTAAGATTTATCGGAATTGGTAAAACTATTTCGATCAAAAGTGTATCACAAGCGAATCAATCGTTCGTATTTTTTTCCATAGAAAGAAATAAGAAAAAACAAAAGGTATGTTGTTGCCCTTTTGAAAGGAGTAAAGATCGCCGAAGTAATGTCTAAACCCAATGATTTCACAAAGCAAAGATAAAGGATTCCGGAACAAGGAAACACTATTTTCAATTGTCTCAACAGTTGGATCAAAATGCGGAATAAAAATAGATTCGAGACGAGACAAACAAAAGAGGTTAGAGACGGCTCAATAAATGTCTAAGGATTTCCCTTCGAACTCTTTCAGAATTACCCAACTTGAGTTATGAGTACGAATGAGATCTCTTTTTATTCCATAAGGAAGAAGAAAAAACCACTTAAATCATAGTCTAATTCATGATTTTGTGGATCCATTTGCCATTATATACAGAAATTAGAATCATTTTTTCTCGAGCCGTATGAGGAGAAAACCTCCTATACGTTTCTAGGGGGGGCATTGTTTATCTACATCTATCCCAATGAGCCATCTATCGAATCGTTGCAATTGATGTTCGATCCCGAAGAGAAGGAAGAGATCTTCGAAAAGTGGGTTTTTACGATCCGATAAAGAATCAAACCTATTCAAATGTTCCCGCTATTCTATATTTCCTTGAAAATGGCGCTCAACCTACAGTAACTGTTCATGATATTTTAAGGAAGGCAGAATTAGTTAAAGAAGGAATCTCGAGTTAATTGTTAATTTAATTAAAGTCAAAAATAAAATAAAAAAATGGGAATAAAAAAGAGAGGGTAACTAGCATCTATCTTTGTGTAATTATTTCCCCAGAATTTGCTCTTTTCTTGCTCCATTCATACTTATTTATTTTTTTCTTGTGGGAATTAAATTTACCTACAAAGACGGGGTCAATTTTTCTTATTGTACCTCTATTGATTGAATGAACTCGAGATTTTTCTCTACCCCGTCTTTATTTTTTTTTCATTCAAATTTATTATTTATGTTGTGCCAATCCAACACAAGGCCTTATTTGATTTACTTAATTTGTTTTATCAGCATTCTATTCATATTGACAATGGCGTATCGAACAAATATAATTCGATCGTAGATAAATAGATCTGTTTATCCCTACCCTATATATTGATTTTTCCTTCACTTCAGTTAAATGGTGTGTTTGCCAGATTTACTGTCATACAAGACGCATTTTCTTAATGAAAAAAAAAAAATTGATCAAGATAAAAATATAAAAATTGGTGTAAGTTTTGATATATCTATTGAGAATCCGTTGTTTTTTAATCCAATCTGCCCATTTTGGTATTGTGGTGTTTATAATTGATCATAAAATATTTCTTTTAGATTAGATTTGTTGCTAGTTCAATGTTTTGATTTTGACGGGGTCCTGTAGTGCAATCCAATTCATTTTTTTTTTGATCGTATCTACATATTTATCCGGGTTGCTAACTCAATGGTAGAGTACTCGGCTTTTAAGTGCGACTATGATCTTTTACACATTTGGATGAAGCAACGAATTCGTCCAGACTATTGGTAGAGTCTATAAGACCACGACTGATCCTAAAAGGTAATGAAGGAAAAAACAGCATGTCGTAATAAAATATGAAATTCATAATAAAATTTATTTTATTAAAATAGAACTTTTCATTTTTCCTTCCTGGGTTGTTATAAAATATTGTTTTGATTTTTGGAAGGGGACAAAAAAATAAATTCACATTTACAGTTGGGTCTAGTGAATAAATGGATAGAGTTCTATAGCCCTAATTCTAGTAAAACAAAAAGCAACGAGCTTATATTCTTAATTTGAATAATTACCCGATCTAATTAGACGTTAAAAATAGATTAGTGCCCGGTGCGGGAAAGGGTTTTCCTGTGAGTGAATCATTGATTCTTTTTATTTTTTTTTTAATGAAATAAATAAATAAATCCTAACTATTCTCTATGTATGGATTGGAGACGGATGTGTAGAAGAAACAGTATACTGATAAAGAAAATAGAATTTATTCCAAAATCAAAAGAGCGATCGGGTTGCAAAAATAAAGGATTTTTTACCCTCTTGTAATTTTAACGAAGATAAACCAATTGTATAGAAAAGGAGAGGAAGGGGATCCTGTTGATTGGACTCCAGGTCTCCGGGGTATATCTTTTTTTCTTACTATATATATTATATACATATAATACATATACATAATATATACCCTGTTCGGACCATATTGCACTATGTATCATTTGATAACCCAAGAAATGCCTCCTGTGTCTCTGTTTCAAGTAGAGAAATGTAAATGGAAGAATTACAAGGATATTTCGAAAAAGATAGATCTCGGCAACAACACTTCCTATATCCGCTTCTCTTGCAGGAGTATATTTACACACTTGCTCACGATCATGGTTTAAATAGTTCGATTTTTTACGAACCTATGGAAATTTTGGGTTATGACAATAAATCTAGTTCAGTACTTGTAAAACGTTTAATTACTCGAATGTATCAACAGAATTATTTGATTTATTCGGTTAATGATTCTAACCAAAATCGATTCGTTGGGCACAACAATTATTTTTATTCTCATTTTTTTTATTCTCAAATGGTATCAGAGGGTTTTTCAATCATTATGGAAATTCCATTCTCGATGCGATTAGTATCTTCCCCCGAAGAAAAAGAAATACCAAAATCTCAGAATTTACGATCTATTCATTCAATATTTCCATTTTTAGAGGACAAATTATCTCATCTAAATTATGTGTCAGATATACTAATACCCCATCCCATCCATCTGGAAATTTTGGTTCAAATCCTTCAATGCTGGATTCAAGATGTTCCCTCTTTACATTTATTGCGATTCTTTATCCATGAATATCATAATTGGAATAGTTTTATTACTCTGAATAAATCTATTTACGTTTTTTCAAAAGAAAATAAAAGACTATTTCGGTTCCTGTATAATTCTTATGTATCTGAATGCGAATTTTTATTAGTTTTTCTTCGTAAACAATCCTATTATTTACGATCAACATCCTCTGGAGCCTTTCTTGAACGAACGCATTTCTATGAAAAAATAGAACATATTATAGTAGTGTGTTGTAATTATTTTCAGAAGAC